GTCCATGTAGCTTACAACAAAGCATGACACTGAAGATGTCAAGACGGCTGCCACAAACACCCATGGACAAAAGACTTAGTCCTAACCTTACTGTTGGTTTTTGCTAGACATATACATGCAAGTATCCGCACTCCAGTGTAAATGCCCTAGGCACCCTTTAAACAAAGTCGATAGGAGCGGGTATCAGGCACACACAACTGTAGCCCAAGACGCCTTGCACTTGCCACACCCCCACGGGTACTCAGCAGTAGTTAACATTAAGCAATGAGTGTAAACTTGACTTAGTCATAGCAATTTAAGGGTCGGTAAATCCTGTGCCAGCCACCGCGGTCATACAGGAGACCCAAATTAACAATATAACGGCGTAAAGGGTGGTAACATGCTATCCAAGTAACTAAGATTAAAAGGCAACTGAGCCGTAACAAGCCCAAGATGTCCATAAGGCCAACTATTAAAGAAGATCTTAGACTAACGATTAATTGAAATCCACGAAAGCCAGGACCCAAACTGGGATTAGATACCCCACTATGCCTGGCCCTAAATCTTGATGCTCTATGCTACCTGAGCATCCGCCCGAGAACTACGAGCACAAACGCTTAAAACTCTAAGGACTTGGCGGTGTCCCAAACCCACCTAGAGGAGCCTGTTCTGTAATCGATGATCCACGATATTACCTGACCATTCCTTGCTAAGTACAGCCTACATACCGCCGTCGCCAGCCCACCCCCCCTGATGGTTCAACAGTGAGCGCAATAGTCCCTACCCACTAGTAAGACAGGTCAAGGTATAGCCTATGGAATGGAAGCAATGGGCTACATTTTCTAGTTTAGAACATTACGGCAAGAAGGCCTGAAATGGCCTTCAGAAGGCGGATTTAGCAGTAAAGTGGGACTATCGAGCCCTCTTTAAGCCGGCTCTGGGACACGTACATACCGCCCGTCACCCTCCTCGCAAGCGACCCAAACCCTAATTACATTAATACGCTACTCAGCTAAAGAGGAGGCAAGTCGTAACAAGGTAAGTGTACCGGAAGGTGTACTTAGACAACCAAGACGTAGCTTAAATAAAAGCACTCAGCTTACACCCGAGAAATATCTGCTAACACCAGATCGTCTTGATGCCAAATTCTAGCCCAACATACATTGACCTGGAATAACAAAGCTACTCCATACACCAAACTAAAGCATTTACTAGTCCTAGTATAGGCGATAGAAAAGACACCCATTGGCGCGATAGAGATCACGTACCGTAAGGGAAAGATGAAATAATAATGAAAAAACTAAGCTATAAACAGCAAAGATCAGCCCTTGTACCTTTTGCATCATGGTCTAGCAAGAAAAACCAAGCAAAATGAGTTTAAGTTTGCCATCCCGAAACCCAAGCGAGCTACTTGTGAGCAGCTACCATTGAGCGAACCCGTCTCTGTTGCAAAAGAGTGGGATGACTTACTAGTAGAGGTGAAAAGCCAACCGAGCTGGGTGATAGCTGGTTGCCTGTGAAACGAATCTTAGTTCACTCTTAATTCTTCTCCAAGGAAACTAATAAAACCCTAATGAAGCGAATTAAGGGCTATTTAAAGGGGGTACAGCTCCTTTAAAAAAGAATACAATCTCTACGAGCGGATAAATAATCTGTAGAAAGATCTATTGTGGGCCTTCGAGCAGCCATCAATAAAGAGTGCGTTAAAGCTCTTCGCCCAAAAAATATATAAACTTCATGACTCCCTCATCACTAACAGGCTAACCTATATTTAAATAGGAGAATTAATGCTAGAATGAGTAACCAGGGTCCTCCCTCTACGACGCAAGCTTACATCTATACATTATTAACAAATCACCAAGATACGACAAATCAAACAAGCAGAGTATCAGGCATATTGTTAACCCGACAAAGGAGCGTCCGTTAAGAAAGATTAAAACCTGTAAAAGGAACTAGGCAAACACGTCAAGGCCCGACTGTTTACCAAAAACATAGCCTTCAGCAAACAACAAACAAGTATTGAAGGTGATGCCTGCCCTGTGACTTAGTGTTTAACGGCCGCGGTATCCTAACCGTGCAAAGGTAGCGCAATCAATTGTCTCATAAATCGAGACCTGTATGAATGGCTAAACGAGGTCTTAACTGTCTCTTACAGGCAATCGGTGAAATTGATCTCCCTGTGCAAAAGCAGGGATAATAACATAAGACGAGAAGACCCTGTGGAGCTTAAAAATCAGCAGCCACTCCATAACACATTAACACCCACTGGGTTCACGCCTATATGAGAGACTGGCCTGCATTTTTCGGTTGGGGCGACCTTGGAGAAAAACAAATCCTCCAAAAACTAGACCACAACTCTAGACTAAGAGCAACTCCTCAACGTGCAAATAGCACCCAGACCCAATATAATTGATCAATGGACCAAGTTACCCCAGGGATAACAGCGCAATCTCCTCCAAGAGTCCGTATCGACGAGGGGGTTTACGACCTCGATGTTGGATCAGGACATCCTAGTGGTGCAGCCGCTACTAAGGGTTCGTTTGTTCAACGATTAATAGTCCTACGTGATCTGAGTTCAGACCGGAGCAATCCAGGTCGGTTTCTATCTATGATGAGCTCTTCCCAGTACGAAAGGACAGGAAAAGCGAGGCCAATACTACAGGCAAGCCTTCGCCTTAAGTAATGAATCCAACTAAATTACGAAAGGCTATCACACCACAACCACGTCCTAGAAAAGGACCAGCTAGCGTGGCAGAGCTCGGAAAATGCAAAAGGCTTAAGTCCTTTAAATCAGAGGTTCAAATCCTCTCCCTAGCTTTACTTCAAATGACCGACCACCCATTCCTAATTAACCTTATTATAATACTCTCCTATGCTATTCCCATTCTAATTGCCGTAGCCTTTCTAACTCTAGTAGAACGCAAAATCCTAAGCTACATGCAAGGCCGAAAAGGCCCTAATATCGTAGGCCCATTCGGCCTCCTCCAACCCGTAGCAGATGGGGTGAAACTATTCATCAAAGAGCCAATCCGCCCTTCAACATCATCACCAATCCTCTTCATTACTACTCCAATACTAGCACTCCTCCTGGCAATCTCCATTTGAACCCCACTCCCAATCCCATATCCCCTCGCAGATCTTAACCTCGGACTACTATTCATGCTGGCTATGTCAAGCCTAGCAGTATACTCCATTCTATGATCTGGCTGAGCCTCCAACTCAAAATACGCCCTAATTGGAGCATTACGAGCAGTAGCTCAAACAATCTCATACGAAGTTACCCTAGCAATCATCCTACTATCCGTTATTCTCCTCAATGGGAACTACACACTAAGCACTCTAGCAGTCACTCAAGAGCCTCTATATTTAATTTTCTCCTGCTGACCTCTTGCTATAATATGATATGTATCCACACTAGCCGAAACCAATCGTGCCCCATTTGACCTTACAGAAGGAGAATCAGAGCTAGTCTCAGGGTTCAACGTAGAATATGCAGCAGGACCATTTGCCCTATTCTTCCTAGCAGAATATGCAAATATCATACTCATAAACACATTAACCGTTATCCTATTTTTCAACCCAAGCTTATTTAATCCTCCTCAAGAACTCTTCCCCATAATTCTTGCCACAAAAGTCCTACTACTATCCGCAGGATTTCTATGAATTCGTGCTTCCTACCCACGATTCCGATATGACCAGCTTATACACTTACTATGAAAAAACTTCCTCCCCCTAACACTCGCTCTATGTTTATGACACATTAGCATGCCAGTCTCCTATGCAGGTCTACCTCCCTACCTAAGGAGACTCAGGAAATGTGCCTGAACATCAAAAGGATCACTATGATAAAGTGAACATAGAGGTAACCAGTCCTCTCATTTCCTATAGCTTAGAAAAGCAGGAATCGAACCTGCACAAAAGGGATCAAAACCCTTCATACTCCCTTTATATTATTTTCTAGTAGGGTCAGCTAATTAAGCTATCGGGCCCATACCCCGAAAATGATGGTTTAACCCCTTCCCCTACTAATGAATCCCCAAGCCAAACTAATCTTCATCATCAGCCTATTTCTGGGAACAACCATCACAATCTCAAGCAATCACTGAGTCATAGCTTGAACCGGCCTTGAAATTAACACACTTGCCATCTTACCCCTAATCTCAAAATCTCACCACCCTCGAGCCGTCGAAGCAGCAACCAAATACTTCCTAGTACAAGCAACTGCTTCAACTCTAGTCCTATTTTCTAGCATAACTAACGCATGATACACTGGACAATGAGACATTACCCAACTGACTCACTCAACATCCTCCCTGATCCTAACTGCAGCCATTTCAATAAAACTAGGCCTAGCCCCATTCCACTTCTGATTCCCAGAGGTACTCCAAGGCTCTCCACTCACCACCGGCCTCCTCTTATCCACAGTCATAAAATTCCCACCAATCACCCTACTTTTTATAACTTCCCAGTCCCTCAACCCCTCCCTATTAACTGTTCTCGCTATCCTCTCCGTAGCCATAGGAGGATGAATGGGACTAAATCAAACACAAACCCGAAAAATTATAGCCTTTTCCTCCATTGCCCACTTAGGATGAATAACCATTATCCTTGTTTATTACCCAAAACTCACACTACTCAATTTCTACCTATACGCTATAATAACCGCCGCCGTATTCCTGACCCTAAACTCAATAAAAGTCCTAAAACTATCAACATTAATGACTGCATGAACAAAAGCACCTTCACTTAGCACAATTCTCCTACTAACACTCCTATCCTTAGCCGGCCTCCCTCCCTTAACCGGCTTCCTCCCAAAATGGCTCATTATCCAAGAGCTAACTAAACAGGATATAGCCCCAGCAGCAATGATCATTTCACTTCTATCTCTCCTAGGACTTTTCTTCTACCTTCGTCTGGCCTATTGCGCAACAATCACACTCCCGCCCCACACAACAAACCACATAAAACAATGACATATCAACAAACCAATTAGCCCCTCAATCGCCGTTTTAACCACTCTCTCCATCATACTCCTCCCAATTTCCCCTATACTCGCCACTCTAGTCTAAAAAAGAAACTTAGGTTTACTTAAACCGAAGGCCTTCAAAGCCTTAAACAAGAGTTAGACCCTCTTAGTTTCTGTTAAAATCCGCAGGACATTACCCTGCATCTCCTGAATGCAACTCAGATGCTTTAACTAAGCTAGGATTTCACACCTCTAGACAGATGGGCTTCGATCCCACGATACTATAGTTAACAGCTATATGCCCTAAACCAACAGGCTTCTGCCTACAGACTCCGGTGCACAGCTAATGCACATCAATGGGCTTGCAACCCACCATGAACTTCACTACAGAGCCGATAAGAAGAGGAATTAAACCTCTGTAAAAAGGACTACAGCCTAACGCTTATACACTCAGCCATCTTACCTGTGACTTTCATTAACCGATGACTATTCTCAACCAACCACAAAGACATTGGCACTCTGTACCTAATCTTCGGAGCATGAGCCGGAATAGTAGGTACCGCCCTAAGTCTCCTTATCCGAGCAGAACTAGGCCAACCCGGTGCCCTGCTAGGAGACGACCAAATCTACAATGTTATCGTTACAGCCCATGCTTTCGTTATAATCTTCTTCATAGTAATACCAATTATAATCGGAGGGTTTGGAAACTGACTAGTACCCCTAATAATTGGTGCGCCGGACATAGCCTTCCCACGAATAAACAACATAAGCTTCTGACTTCTTCCTCCCTCATTCCTTCTCCTACTAGCTTCCTCTACAGTAGAAGCAGGAGCAGGTACAGGATGAACCGTATATCCCCCACTAGCCGGTAACCTAGCCCATGCTGGAGCTTCAGTAGACCTAGCCATTTTCTCACTACATCTAGCAGGTATCTCCTCTATTCTAGGGGCAATCAACTTCATCACCACAGCAATTAATATAAAACCCCCAGCACTATCACAGTATCAAACCCCTCTATTCGTATGATCCGTACTAATCACCGCAGTACTACTCCTCCTATCCCTTCCTGTCCTTGCTGCTGGAATTACTATACTCCTAACAGACCGTAACCTTAACACTACATTCTTCGACCCAGCAGGAGGAGGAGACCCAGTACTATACCAACACCTATTCTGATTCTTCGGACACCCAGAAGTCTACATCCTAATTCTACCAGGATTCGGCATTATTTCACACGTTGTAGCATACTATGCAGGCAAAAAAGAACCATTCGGCTACATAGGAATAGTATGAGCAATACTATCCATTGGATTCCTGGGTTTCATTGTTTGAGCACACCACATATTTACAGTCGGAATGGACGTAGATACTCGAGCATACTTCACATCTGCCACCATAATCATTGCCATCCCAACAGGAATCAAAGTGTTCAGCTGACTAGCAACACTACACGGAGGTACAATCAAATGAGACCCCCCAATTCTATGAGCTCTAGGCTTTATCTTCCTTTTCACTATTGGAGGACTGACAGGAATTGTACTAGCAAATTCTTCCCTAGACATCGCTCTACACGACACCTACTACGTAGTAGCTCACTTTCATTACGTACTATCCATGGGTGCGGTATTCGCAATCCTAGCAGGCTTTACCCACTGATTCCCGCTATTCACCGGCTATACCCTCCACTCCACATGAGCTAAAATCCATTTCGGAGTAATATTCGTGGGAGTAAACCTCACCTTCTTCCCTCAACACTTCCTAGGACTAGCCGGCATGCCACGACGATACTCAGACTATCCAGATGCCTACACCCTATGAAACACTATTTCCTCAGTAGGATCCCTAATCTCCCTAACTGCCGTAATCATACTAATGTTCATCATCTGAGAGGCCTTCGCATCCAAACGCAAAGCCCTACAACCAGAACTAGTTAGCACAAACGTTGAATGAATCCACGGCTGCCCACCCCCATTCCATACATTTGAAGAGCCAGCCTTCGTTCAAGTCCAAGAAAGGAAGGAATCGAACCCCCACATGTTGGTTTCAAGCCAACCGCATAAACCACTTATGCTTCTTTCTCATTAGAGGTGTTAGTAAAACTATTACATAGCCCTTGTCAAGGCTAAATTACAGGTGAAAACCCAGTACACCTCAACATAAATATGGCCAACCACATACAATTCGGTTTTCAAGACGCTTCATCCCCTATCATAGAAGAACTAGTAGAATTTCACGACCACGCTTTAATGACTGCTTTAGCTATCTGCAGCCTGGTACTGTACCTACTAACTCTAATACTCACTGAAAAACTATCATCTAGCACAGTCGATGCACAAGAAATCGAACTTGTTTGAACAATTCTTCCCGCAATCGTCCTAATTATACTTGCTCTACCATCCCTACAAATCCTCTACATAATGGATGAAGTCAACGAGCCCGATCTAACACTAAAAGCCATTGGGCACCAATGGTACTGATCCTACGAATACACTGACTTCAAAGACCTAACATTTGACTCTTACATAACACCAACTACGGACCTACCACTAGGCCACTTCCGATTACTGGAAGTAGACCATCGTGTAATCGTTCCAATAGAATCACTAGTTCGAGTCATTGTTACCGCCGACGATGTACTTCACTCATGAGCTGTTCCAAGCCTAGGCGTAAAAACTGACGCAATTCCAGGACGACTAAACCAAACTTCATTTACCGCTACCCGACCTGGCGTCTTCTACGGTCAATGCTCAGAAATCTGCGGAGCTAACCACAGCTTTATACCAATTGTAGTTGAATCTGTTCCACTAGCCAACTTTGAGAACTGATCATCCCTACTATCATCCTAATCATTAAGAAGCTATGAACCAGCACTAGCCTTTTAAGCTAGAGAAAGAGGGCTACTAACCCTCCTTAATGATATGCCTCAACTAAACCCAAACCCATGATTTTTTATCATGCTAATTTCATGAATCACCTATTCCATAATTATTCAACCTAAATTACTATCCTTTATCTCACCAAATCACCCATCCAACCTAATCCAAGAGAACCCAACCACTACCCCCTGAACCTGACCATGAACCTAAGCTTCTTCGACCAATTTTCAAGTCCATCACTCCTAGGAATCCCCCTAGTTCTAATCGCTACAACATTCCCAGCCCTCTTGCTGTCATCTCAAAATAATCGATGAGTTACTAGTCGTGTATCAACCCTACAATTATGACTCATCAACTTAATCACAAAACAACTGATAATTCCACTAGATAAAAAAGGACATAAATGAGCCATAATCCTAACATCACTCATAATCTTCCTTTTACTAACTAACCTTTTAGGTCTACTACCCTACACATTCACCCCAACTACCCAACTATCCATAAATCTAGCCCTAGCCTTCCCTCTATGACTTGCCACTCTACTTACAGGCTTACGAAACCAACCATCAATCTCCCTAGGCCATCTCCTGCCAGAGGGCACTCCCACCCCACTAATCCCAGCCCTAATCCTTATTGAAACAACTAGCCTTCTCATTCGCCCTCTAGCCCTAGGCGTTCGCCTAACAGCTAACCTGACAGCAGGACACCTACTAATCCAACTTATTTCAACAGCCACAGCCGTCCTAATTTCAACAATACCAATAATTTCACTACTAACATTCCTAATTTTATTCCTACTAACTATCCTAGAAGTAGCAGTAGCCATAATCCAAGCCTATGTTTTCGTACTACTACTAAGCCTATATCTACAAGAAAACATTTAAACCCCTAATGACCCACCAAGCACACTCTTACCACATAGTTGATCCCAGCCCATGACCTATCCTAGGAGCAGCCGCCGCCCTCCTTACTACATCTGGCCTAACCATATGATTCCACTACAACTCACCTTATTTACTAATCATTGGACTCACCTCCACCGCTCTAGTTATACTTCAATGATGACGTGACATTGTCCGAGAAAGTACATTTCAAGGTCACCACACACCCACAGTACAAAAAGGCCTGCGATACGGAATAGTCCTATTCATCACATCAGAAGCATTCTTTTTCTTAGGCTTTTTCTGAGCATTCTTCCATTCCAGCCTAGCCCCTACACCAGAACTAGGAGGACAATGACCTCCAGTAGGAATTAAACCCCTAAACCCAATAGACGTCCCCCTCCTAAATACTGCCATCCTACTAGCCTCAGGAGTCACAGTCACATGAGCACATCACAGCATTATAGAAGCCAACCGAAAACAAGCAATTCAAGCACTTGCCCTTACAGTTCTCCTAGGCTTCTACTTCACTGCCCTACAAGCTATAGAATACTACGAAGCCCCCTTCTCCATTGCCGACGGAGTATATGGCTCCACCTTCTTTGTAGCTACCGGCTTTCACGGCCTTCACGTAATCATTGGCTCTACATTCCTCCTAGTATGCCTTCTACGCCTAATCAAGTTCCATTTCACACCCAAACACCACTTCGGCTTTGAAGCAGCAGCTTGATACTGACACTTCGTAGACGTTGTGTGACTATTCCTTTATATAACCATCTACTGATGAGGATCTTACTCTTCTAGTATACTAATTACAATCGACTTCCAATCCTTAAAATCTGGTTTAAACCCAGAGAAGAGTAATGAATATAGTCCTGTTCATATTAATCTCCTCCTTCATCCTCAGTATTATCCTCACCACATTAAACTTCTGGCTAGCGCAAACAAACCCAGACTCAGAGAAACTATCCCCATACGAATGCGGATTTGACCCCCTAGGGTCCGCCCGGCTGCCATTTTCAATTCGATTCTTCCTAGTAGCTATCTTATTCTTACTATTCGACTTAGAAATCGCCCTACTACTTCCATTACCATGAGCCCTCCAACTACAAGCCCCTACCACTACACTAATATGAGCATCCATCCTCATCCTTCTACTCACCTTAGGCCTAATCTACGAATGAATTCAAGGAGGACTAGAATGAGCAGAATAACAGAAAGTTAGTCTAACCAAGACAGTTGATTTCGACTCAACAGATTATAGCTCACACCCTATAACTTTCTTAATGTCTGCCCTACATCTAAGTTTTTTCTCTGCCTTCACCCTAAGCGGCCTAGGCCTAGCTTTTCACCGCACGCACCTAATCTCAGCCCTATTATGCCTGGAGAGCATAATACTATCCATATATGTTGCACTCTCCATATGACCAATTCAAACCCAAACAGCCTCTGCCACCTTACTACCTCTTCTCATACTAGCATTTTCTGCTTGCGAAGCAGCAACAGGACTAGCCCTACTAGTCGCCTCTACTCGAACACACGGTTCCGACCACCTACATAACTTCAACCTACTACAATGCTAAAAATTATCCTTCCAACCATCATACTCCTACCCCTAACCATCCTTTCCCCCCACAAACACCTATGGACTAACACCACAACACACAGCCTATTGATTGCCACCATCAGCCTACAGTGACTCGTCCCTACATACTACCCAAGCAAAGGACTAACTCACTGAACCTCAGTTGATCAAATTTCTTCTCCCTTACTAGTCCTATCATGCTGGCTACTTCCTCTCATGCTTATAGCAAGCCAAAATCACCTAGAACAAGAACCTACCGTCCGCAAACGAATATTCATTTCTACCGTAATTACAGTTCAACCATTCATCCTCTTAGCCTTCTCAGCCTCAGAACTAATACTATTCTACATCGCATTTGAAGCAACCCTTATTCCAACCCTAATCCTAATTACACGATGAGGAAACCAACCAGAACGACTAAACGCAGGAATCTACCTACTATTCTACACACTAGCCAGCTCTCTTCCTCTATTGATCACAATCCTCCACCTACATAACCAAATCGGCACATTATATTTCCCCATACTCAAACTCTCACACCCAACAATAAACAACTCCTGAACAGGCCTAGTCTCAAGTCTAGCTCTTCTACTAGCCTTCATAGTAAAATCCCCCCTATATGGCTTACACCTATGACTCCCTAAAGCACATGTAGAAGCCCCAATTGCCGGCTCAATACTACTAGCCGCACTTCTCCTAAAGCTAGGGGGCTATGGCATCATGCGAGTAACCATTTTAGTAGATCCATCTACAAATAACCTCCACTACCCATTCATTACATTAGCACTATGGGGGGCAGTAATAACAAGTGCAATCTGCCTACGACAAATTGACCTAAAATCACTAATTGCTTACTCCTCTGTAAGCCACATAGGACTAGTCATTGCTGCAACCATAATCCAAACTCAATGAGCCTTCTCAGGAGCAATAATCCTAATAATCTCACACGGTTTAACTTCCTCAATACTATTCTGCTTAGCCAACACAAACTACGAACGAACCCATAGCCGAATTCTCCTCCTCACCCGCGGTCTACAACCACTTCTGCCCCTAATAGCCACCTGATGACTTCTGGCAAACTTAACAAACATAGCACTACCACCAACAACCAACCTTATAGCAGAACTAACTATTGTAGTAGCTTTATTCAACTGATCTCCACTGACAATCATTCTGACAGGCACTACAATCGTCCTAACTGCCTCCTATACCCTTCACATACTAATTACAACACAACGAGGAGCACTACCATCCCATATCACCTCAATCCAAAACTCCTCTACACGAGAACATCTCCTGATAGCCCTACACATAATCCCCATAATCCTGCTTATCTTCAAACCCGAACTTATCTCAGGAATCCCTATATGCAAGTATAGTTTAACCAAAACATTAGATTGTGATTCTAAAGATAGAAGTTAAACCCTTCTTACCTGCCGAGGGGAGGTTAAACCAGCAAGAACTGCTAATTCTTGCATCTGAGTCTAAAACCTCAGCCCCCTTACTTTCAAAGGATAATAGTAATCCAGTGGTCTTAGGAACCAATCATCTTGGTGCAAATCCAAGTGAAAGTAATGGACCAAACACTCATATTAAACACATTTATACTACTCACCCTAGCTGTTCTCTGTACTCCAATCATCTTTCCCCTTCTATCAAACAGCCTAAAAAATACGCCAACTATCATCACAAACACTGTTAAAACCTCCTTTCTAATTAGCCTAGTACCTATAATCATCTATATCCACTCAGGGACAGAAAGCTTAACCTCGCTCTGAGAATGAAAATTCATCATAAATTTCAAAATCCCTGTTAGCCTAACAATAGACTTCTACTCACTAACTTTCTTCCCAATCGCCCTATTCGTCTCCTGATCAATCCTGCAATTCGCAACATGATATATAGCTTCAGACCCCCATATTACAAAATTCTTTACTTTCCTCCTCCTATTCCTAATTGCAATACTCATTTTAATTGTCTCCAACAACCTTTTCCTACTCTTTATCGGATGAGAAGGGGTCGGAATCATGTCCTTCCTACTAATTAGCTGATGACACGGCCGAGCAGAAGCCAATACCGCAGCCCTACAAGCCGTACTATATAATCGAGTAGGAGACGTAGGACTTATCCTATGCATAGCATGACTAGCCTCCACTATAAACACATGAGAAATCCAACAAATTTCCTCCCAAACCCAAATCCCAACTCTTCCCCTACTAGGCCTAATCCTAGCTGCAGCAGGCAAATCCGCCCAATTTGGCCTACACCCCTGGCTACCAGCAGCAATAGAAGGCCCAACTCCTGTATCTGCCCTACTCCATTCCAGCACCATGGTAGTAGCCGGAATTTTCCTACTCATTCGAACCCACCCCCTTTTCAACAACAACCCTACTGCCCTCTCCTTATGCCTATGCTTAGGGGCCCTTTCAACCCTATTCGCAGCTACATGTGCCCTAACCCAAAACGATATCAAAAAAATCATTGCTTTCTCCACATCCAGTCAACTAGGCCTAATAATAGTCACAATCGGCCTCAACCTACCTCAACTGGCTTTCCTACACATTTCAACCCACGCATTCTTCAAAGCCATACTATTTCTATGCTCTGGGTCTATTATCCACAACCTCAATGGTGAACAGGATATCCGAAAAATAGGAGGACTCCAAAAAATACTACCAACAACCACCTCATGCTTAACCATCGGAAACCTGGCTTTAATAGGAACCCCATTTCTAGCAGGATTCTACTCAAAAGACCAGATCATCGAAAGTCTTAATACCTCCTACCTAAATGCCTGAGCCCTAGTCCTAACCCTCCTAGCCACCTCATTCACTGCAGTGTACACCATTCGAATAACCGTATTAGTCCAAACAGGCTATGTCCGAATTCCCCCTCTCACTCCTATAAACGAAAACAACCCAGCAATTCTGTCTTCAATTACCCGCCTTGCACTAGGAAGCATCACAGCAGGATTCCTAATCACCTCTTATATCCCACCTGCAAAAACCCCACCAACAACGATACCACTCTCCATTAAGATAACAGCCATTGTAGTCACACTCCTGGGAATTGTACTAGCCCTAGAACTATCAAAAATAACTCAAACCTTAATCCTCCCTAAACAGAATCGCTTCTCAAACTTCTCTACAACCCTAGGGTACTTTAACCCCCTAGTTCACCGATTCATCACAACAAAGCTACTAAGCAGCGGCCAAAACATTGCCTCTCACCTAATCGACCTCTCTTGATACAAACTAATCGGCCCCGAAGGACTAGCTAACCTACAAATAATAGCATCAAAAACTGCCACTTCCTTCCACACCGGCCTAATCAAAGCCTACTTAGGATCATTCGCCCTATCCATCCTCCTTATCCTCCTGTCAACATACAGAACCAACCTAATGGCCCTAAATCTACGTAAAAACCACCCCCTACTAAAAATCGTCAATGACTCCTTAATCGATCTTCCCACCCCATCAAACATTTCAGCTTGATGAAACTTCGGATCCCTATTAGGCATCTGCCTAATTACACAAATCATTACAGGCTTACTACTAGCCATACATTATACAGCAGACACTTCTCTAGCCTTTGCCTCAGTCTCCCACATATGCCGTAATGTACAATTTGGATGACTAATCCGAAATCTCCATGCAAACGGAGCCTCCTTCTTCTTCATCTGCATTTATCTACACATCGGCCGAGGATTCTACTACGGATCATACCTAAATAAAGAAACCTGAAACATCGGAGTAATCCTCCTCCTAACTCTAATAGCAACTGCTTTTGTAGGATACGTCCTGCCATGAGGCCAAATATCCTTCTGAGGAGCCACAGTTATTACTAACCTATTCTCAGCAATCCCATACATTGGACAAACACTAGTAGAGTGACTATGAGGAGGATTTTCAGTAGACAACCCCACATTAACCCGATTTTTTGCCTTCCACTTGATACTGCCCTTTGTAATCGCAGGCTTAACACTAGTCCACCTAACCTTCCTACACGAGACAGGCTCAAACAATCCACTAGGGATCCCCTCAGACTGCGATAAAATCCCATTCCACCCTTACTATTCCATCAAAGACCTACTAGGATTCGCACTAATACTAGTCCTACTTGCTACTATAGCACTATTCTCCCCAAACCTCCTAGGAGATCCAGAAAACTTCACACCTGCTAATCCCCTAGCCACACCTCCCCATATCAAACCTGAATGGTACTTCCTATTTGCTTACGCCATCCTCCGATCTATCCCAAACAAATTAGGAGGAGTCCTAGCCCTAGCTGCTTCAGTCCTAATCCTATTCTTAATCCCCCTACTTCATGTCTCCAAACAACGTTCTATGACCTTCCGACCCCTATCACAAATTCTATTCTGAGCCCTAGTCACCGACCTCCTCATCCTAACATGAATCGGAAGCCAACCAGTCGAACACCCATTCATTATCATTGGCCAATTAGCTTCCTTCGCCTACTTCACAATCATCCTTATCTTATTCCCCCTTGTGAGTGCACTAGAAAACAAACTACTCAACCTCTAATTAACTCTAATAGTTTATAAAAACATTGGTCTTGTAAGCCAAAGATTGAAGACTAACATCTTCTTAGAGTTTGCCCACAAATCAGAAAGAAAGGAATCAAACCTTTATCACCAACTCCCAAAGCTGGTATTTTCAATTAAACTACCTTCTGACTTACCGATTAAACCGCCCGAATTGCCCCCCGAGATAACCCCCGCACAAGTTCTAGAACTACGAACAGAGTTAATAACAGACCCCACCCTGCAATTAAAAGCAGCCCCGCCCCGAGTGAATAAAACACAGCCACACCACTAAAATCTAACCGAACTCATGACAGGCCTCCGCTATTAACTGTATCACCCCCCATAACCACCTCAGAAAACCCCCCTATAACAACCCCTACAATAACAACAACTAACCCCATACCTACACCATAACCAACAACCCGTCAATTACCCCAAGACTCAGGGTAAGGATCCGCCGCTAACGACACCGAATAAACAAACACCACCAACATCCCCCCTAAATACACCATTACCAGTACCAAAGACACAAAAGAAACCCCCATACTTACCAATCACCCACAACCCGCAATAGAAGCTACAACCAACCCTACTACCCCATAATAAGGAGACGGATTAGATGCAACCGCTAACCCCCCTAAAACAAAAAATAAACTCATAAATAGTACAAAATTTATCATAAGTTCCTGCCTGGATCCTCCCCAAGACCTATGGCCTGAAAAGCCACCGTTATAAAATTTAACTACAGGAACCTAAATCATACCTTTCATTTCTCCCCATTCTTTCTTTTTCCCCCCCTACCCCCCCATGTTTTTACATGGGTTTTTAGGTATGCATGTCTTTGCATACAATTCTCGTCCACATTAGACATATAATGAATGTAGGATATTTCACATAACAAGTAATGCTAGACCTAACTAAACTCAAATATCATCGCCCATTACAACCCAAACGGACAAATAACCTTCTAGGCACATCCCAATCCAAGTACAACAAACCCAAGTGATCCTACCCAATGAAACCAGACAAGCGTCACCCAAGATCGAGGATAATTTACTGTACATAACCATCCACTCTAGTAAACGAGGAATATCCTAGTACCCCAATGAATTCCCAATCCCATACGTTTCAGTCCACCTCCTAAATAACACTCTCAACCTACGGCCTTCAAGCGCTCCCAAGCCAGAGAACCTGGTTATTTATTAATCGTAAACCTCACGAGAACCGAGCTACTCGACGTAGATTCTGCTCACGGCTACCAGCTTCAGGACCATACTTTCCCCCTACACCCTCGCCCAACTTGCACTTTTGCGCCTCTGGTTCCTTTTTCAGGGCCATAACTTGGTTCATTCCCTCTCTATCGCTCTTCACAGATGCATATGGTCGGATGCATACTCCTCCCTTTGCCTCGTGATCGCGGCATCCGACCGCCCTGGCACTTGTTTTCTTTTTGGGGTCTCTTCAATAAGCCCTTCAAGTGCGTAGCAGGAGATATCTTCCTCTTGACGTGTACATCACATGACATCCGAGCGGTCGGCGTCTGTAATGTCCCTGGTGTCATGGTTGTTCGGATAAGGTCGTCTCAAACTTGACACTGATGCACTTTTACCCCATTCATGGTGGGTCCCCCAGCTACCTATATAGTAGCTAATAATGTTATGCTTGCCGGACATATTTATTTTTATTTCCATTGCTAGGAATTTATACCTAAACCCTCATTTTTACCCTTTTTTTTTATCGTTTCTTTTTATTTTGTCATTTTAACAAAATAAACAACAAATTTTATCTGATTTCAACCTAGAATATCCAAACCATTCATCATTCATTCATTTACACTTAATTTTCCTCTATTTTCCACCTAATCTTTAAACCAACAAACTAACAACTTTTATCATAATCTTAACTTAACTAACCTTAACAAACATATACAACAAAAAGATTAATTAACACAATATAAAAGAACACACTTTTTATCCATTAAATCTAAACCTCAAACCAAAAATTAACACACCAACACCACAGCTCTATTTTACTCCCAAACTAAAAACAAGATAAAAATACAAAACATTTACACTAACTAATAACTTTAAAATACTACATTTGCTT